TCTTGAATCAAGAAATTTTTGTTTTGATAAATACATTTACAATAATAAAACAAACCAAGAAATAAAAAAAAAAAAAAACAAAAAAGAAATTAACTTTATTTCGACTCTAAAAAGTGAACTTTACAATATTAAGAATAGTAAGAGGAATTCACATCTTTTTTTTGACTTATCCTCTTTATCACAAGCATATGTATTTTACAAATTATCACAAACCCGAGTTATTAATTTGTATAAGTTAAGATCTATTTTTGAGTATCACGGAACTCCCGTTTTTCTTAAGACTGCAATAAAAAATTATTTTGTAACACAAGGAATATTTCATTCCGAATTAAGACATACAAAACTTTCAAGTTCTGAAACGAATCAATGGAAAAACTGGTTAAGAGGTCATTATCAATACAATTTATCTAAGATTAGATGGTTTGAATTAATACCACAAAAATGGCGAACTACAATAAATGAAGGTGGTATTACACAAAATAAATATTTAACAAAATGGAATTCGTATGAAAAAGATCGATTACTTTATCACAAAAAACAAAAGGATTTTAAAGTATATCCATTACCAAACCAAAAAGATAATTTTCCAAAATACTATATATATAATCTTTTATCATATAAATCTATTAATTCTGAAATTAAGAAGTCCTCGTATATTATTTATGGATCACCATCGGAATTAAATAACAACCAAAAAATTACTTTTAATTACAACAATTCTAAACAAAATTTATTTGAAAGCCTGGAGGAAATTCCTATCAATCATTATCTAGAAAAGGGCGATATTATGTATATGCAAAAAAATCCAGATAGAAAATATTTTGATTGGACAATTCTCAATTTTTTTCTAAGACAAAAAATAGATATTGAGGCCTGGACCAAAACGGATTATAGCAGTAATATAAATACTAAGCTTGGAAGTAAGAATTACCAAAAAATCGATAAAATGGATAAAAACGATATTTTTTATCTGATGATTCATCAAGATTTAGAAATAAATCCAATCAATGACAAGAAACTCTTTTTTGATTGGATGGAAATGAATGAAGAAATCCTAAACCCAATATCGACAAATATGAAACTTCCGTTCTTCCCAGAATTTGTGCCACTTTATAATGTATACAAAATAAAACCATGGATTATACCAAGCAAATTACTTCTTTTAAATTTAAAGAAAAACATCAATGAAAAGAAAAAATTCCATTTTTTTAGACCATCGAATGAAAAAAGATATTCTGAATTAATGAATCGAAATCAAGAAGAAAAAGAACCCGCGGGCCGAAGAGGCCTTGGATCATATTCACAAAACCAAGATAAAATGAAAAAACAATATAAGATCCGAAATAAGATGAGACCAGAAATAATTTTCTTACGGAAACACTATTTGCTTTTTCAATGGATAATAGACGATGGTTTAATTCCGAATTTAACTGAAAGAATGATCAATAATATCAAGATATATTGTTACTTGCTTGGACTGATAAATCCAAGAGATACTACTATATCGTCTATTCAAAGGAAAGAAATAAATCTGGATATAATGGTGATTCGAAAAAAATTGACTCCTATGGAATTGAATAAAAAGGGGATATTTTTTATCGATCCCATTCGTTTGTCTGTAAAAAACGACGGATACTTTATTATATATCAAACCGTAGGTATATCGTTGATTCATAAAAGTAAGTACCAAACTCCTCAAAGATATCGAGAACAAAGATATATCAATAAAAATAAATTGGATGAATCTATCCCAAGATATCAAATAATAATTCGAAAGAGAGACAAAAAACATTATGAGTTTATCGTTCCTGAAAAGATTTTATCATCTAGACGTCGTAGAGAATTGAAAATTCTAATTTCTTTCAACTCAAATAGTGTGGATAAAAATCGAGTATTTTGTAACAAAAAGAACATAAAAAACAGGAATCCTTTTTTGGATCAAAAAAAGCATCTTGATAGAGATAAAAATGAATTAATTAAATTAAAGTTATTTCTTTGGCCTAATTATCGATTAGAAGACTTAGCTTGTATGAATAGATATTGGTTTAATACCAATAATGGAAGCCGTTTTAGTTTGTTAAGAATATATCCACAATTAAAAATTGTTTGATGGTACATTTTTCCTATATATTCTGTACCATATAGAAAAGCAAACAGATGCACATATGCCCTGTCTTACGTCCCAGTCTAATATTAGATCTTTTTTATTTATCAATGACGTATCAATTTGTTTGGATAAAATCTATAAAATAAACGAATATATGGAATATTCAGAATTTTCGGTCTAAATTATTTGACGTTGTAAGTGGAAAAACGTACCGTATACTTTTTTATCCCTGTCCAACTAAAATTAAAATTCTTGTGTATACTAATTACTACATTAAAATGACTAATATTATTATTACTGATCAAATAATATATTTTATATGTAAATTAAAGGGTAGAAGGAGCTTTTTTTATGATAAAAAATCCATTCAGTGCAATTATTTTGAAAGAGGAAAACGAAGACAACAAGGGGTCTGTTGAATTTCAAGTAGTAAGTTTCACCAATAGGATACGGAGACTTACTTCACATTTGGAATTGCACAAAAAAGACTATTTATCTCAGAGAGGTCTGCGTAAAATTCTAGGAAAACGTCAACGGCTGCTCGCCTATTTGTCAAAAAAAAATAGAGTACGTTATAAAGAATTAATCGGACAGTTGGAGATTCGAGAAACAAAAAATCATTAATTTGAAGAGTCGTTTTGAATTTTCGCTTAAATTTTGATGAACCTCTTTTCGCTTTCAGCAATTCATGGAAGAATGAATCGGGAAAAAACCTATGACTGCACCAGCTACACGAAATGACCTTATGATAGTCAATATGGGCCCTCAGCACCCATCAATGCACGGTGTTCTTCGACTCATTGTTACTCTAGATGGTGAAGATGTTATTGACTGTGAACCGATATTGGGTTATTTACATAGAGGAATGGAAAAAATTGCGGAAAACCGAACAATTATACAATATTTACCTTATGTAACACGTTGGGATTATTTAGCTACTATGTTCACTGAAGCAATAACTGTAAATGCACCAGAGCAGTTAGGCAATATTCAAGTGCCTAAAAGGGCCAGCTATATCAGAGTCATTATGTTAGAGTTAAGTCGTATAGCTTCGCATTTGTTATGGCTTGGCCCTTTTATGGCAGATATTGGCGCACAGACCCCCTTCTTCTATATTTTTCGAGAAAGAGAATTGATATATGACCTATTCGAAGCTGCTACCGGTATGCGAATGATGCATAATTATTTTCGTATTGGAGGAGTCGCTGCTGATTTACCTTATGGCTGGGTAGATAAATGTTTGGATTTTTGTGATTATTTTTTAACAAGAGTTACTGAATATCAAAGACTTATTACACGGAATCCTGTTTTTTTAGAGCGAGTTGAGGGAGTAGGCATTATTGGCGGAGAGGAGGCAATTAATTGGGGTTTATCGGGACCAATGCTACGAGCTTCCGGAATACAATGGGATCTTCGAAAGGTTGATCATTATGAGTCTTACGATGAATTTGATTGGGGAGTTCAATGGCAAAAGGAAGGGGATTCATTAGCTCGTTATTTAGTACGAATCGGTGAAATGACAGAATCAATAAAAATTATTCAACAGGCTTTAGAAGGAATTCCGGGGGGGCCCTATGAGAATTTAGAAATCCGGCGCTTTGATAAAGTATGGGATCCCGAATGGAATGATTTTGACTATCGATTTATCAGTAAAAAACCTTCTCCTACTTTTGAATTGTCAAAACAAGAACTTTATGTGAGAGTCGAAGCCCCAAAAGGAGAATTAGGAATTTTTCTGATAGGAGATAAGGGTGTTTTTCCTTGGAGATGGAAAATCCGACCACCGGGTTTTATCAATTTGCAAATCCTTCCTCAATTAGTTAAAAGAATGAAATTGGCTGATATTATGACAATACTAGGTAGCATAGATATCATTATGGGAGAAGTTGATCGTTAAAATGATAATAGATACAACAGAAGTACAAGCTATCAATTCTTTTTTTAGATTGGAATCCTTAAAGGTATATGAGATCATATGGATGCTTGTCCCTATTTTTACTCCTGTATTAGGAATCACAATAGGTGTACTAGTAATTGTTTGGTTAGAAAGAGAAATATCTGCGGGGATACAACAACGTATTGGCCCTGAATACGCCGGGCCTTTGGGAATTCTTCAAGCTTTAGCAGATGGTACAAAATTACTTTTCAAAGAGAATCTTCTTCCATCAAGAGGAGATACTCGTTTATTCAGTATCGGACCATCCATAGCAGTCACATCAATTTTACTAAGTTCTTTAGTAATTCCTTTTGGATATCGCCTTGTTCTAGCCGATTTAAGTATTGGTGTTTTTTTATGGATTGCCATTTCAAGTATTGCTCCCGTGGGCCTTCTTATGTCAGGTTATGGATCAAATAATAAATATTCCTTTTTAGGTGGTTTACGGGCTGCTGCTCAATCAATTAGTTATGAAATACCATTAACTCTATGTGTGTTATCAATATCTCTACGTGTGATTCGTTAAGACATAAAATTTACTCCATGTCTTTTCTTTATAGGAAGGAAATTTCATGGGTTTAACATACCTTTTTATTTTTTATTCATCATTCGGGTTGATGAACTAAACCAGATAGTTATATGAGTGAAAAAAACAGTTTCTTACTTTGCAGTAAAAAGATTCAGTCTCATTTCCTATGTACAAGTGTTAAGTGAAAGTAAACATAAGCATTATATACTATACTATTTACCCCAAGATTGAGTGATTAGTCATCATGACTTGAAGCGGGTTCAAAAGGAGCAACTATCTAGGGATTTTACTAGCTATTAACAGACATGTATTACCCTAATGAGCGGGGGGGGTCCTTGTGACCAAAAAGGGTGGATAGTTAGGAACACCAAGGTACACAAAGGATTCGTAATAGAGATTATGTAAGTTATTCAACAGGATTTTTCTGT